TCGAACTCTTGAAACTAGAAAGTTTAACCCTCTAGTTATTGATAGAACTATAAAAGATTTTACCAATGAACAAAAAAGAAGACCCCTTTTTATTACTTAAACCTGACACATTAATTCGGACAAAAAATTCCAGGCTTTTGTCGGTTGAGTTGAAAGAGACAGATATATGGGAAATTTATATATTCTAAACTAATAGATTAATTCAGAGAAATTCAGATAAATAAGAAGTCAGAAAGTTACACAAAAAGTTTTCAAAATAAAAATAAATGAATAAATAAGTTTCAACGATGTATTTCTTTTAACTAAAGATCTCTTTTTTACCCTTCTTCGTATATATATATTTCTATATTATATATATATATAGAAAAACTTTGATTATTGTAATTGTGACAAATAGGTTGATGGGGAAAAAGGACTCCCCACCCCCAAAACAAGAAAATATACTAAAAAGGCTCAAGTTTTGTATCTTTTCTTTATTTTTCAAAAGCTTTTTATAATTTACTAACCCCTAAACCGAAGAATTATTATTATACATATCCTAACGGTGAAGCGAATTCTAGTTCATATTGATTAGCCACAAACAACAGGTTTGTTAATCTCCTATTAAGAATGAAATGGGCCTATTTTTCTATTCATATTATTACAATGTTTTATTTTATGACTTATTTTTTTGTTGAACAAAAAAACCTTTTGAGTTTCCGGTAGAAAGAGATTTACCTAATGACAACGCTTTTAAGGCTGCCCAATATCCCTTACCTTTCCAAATATTTTTACGAATACGCTTTTTTGATATAGAAGTGCGTTTTTTTGGAACTGCCATTTAAAAATTAAGAGGTTACTCATTGTTATAGTTGGATGTGAAAGACATCTATTGGTCAAAACGAATCTATTCATTATCGAGTTATTCTCTAGATAATATATATAGATAAAAGATATGCAAAAATCGTACAAAATCTTACTATAAAAATATAATTTAATTTTTTTATACATTTCTTTCATTTATATTTATACAGAATAAAAAACACCCAAGGATTTAAGAACCCTTTAAAAACCCATTGCCTAATTAAAACTTTAATTTGTTAAAAGATACACGTTTTGTTAAAAAAATCTTAGTGATTTTTTTATTAATTTTTATTTTATTTTACCCCCTTTTGATAAATAGAAAAAAATCTTATATAAAATGTTAGATATTATAGCGTTTCCTATAAACGTCTTTTTTATTGAAACGTAAAATAATCAATCAATTTTATAATGAAACTAGTTAATGATTTGAAACAAACTGACTAAAAAGCGAGATTAGTACAAAATTTTTACCTTAGTTAATCCTATGATTCATATCATAATCAAGTAATCTTTTTAGTATAATTTTTTATCCTTACTTTATGAATATAAAGTCATCTAATAATAATGAAATTTCGTATTTTCGTTATTTTAAGAAAAATCTTAGTTAATAACTAAATTCGCTTTTTATGAGCAAGTTGGTCATATCATTTGCCCAATTGTAACTTCTTTATTTTAATATTTAAAGTATTTTGTAAAGACTCAGATAATATATAAAAATAAAATTTGAAAAATATCTTTAAGTTAGTACATCTCTTGATTTTTTTATTGACCCCTTTTGTTTTGAAATTGAAAGGGGGTAGGATCCGGTAAATCGGAAACAGTAAATTAAGAATAAAAAACTTTTTATGAAACTTATGGAACAGACATATCAATATGCGTGGATAATTCCTTTCCTTCCACTTCCAGTTCCTATGTTAATAGGAGCGGGACTTCTTCTTTTTCCGTCGGCAACAAAAAGTCTTCGCCGTATGTGGGCTTTTCAAAGTGTTTTTTTGTTAAGTATAGTCATGCTTTTTTCGATCAATCTGTCTATTCAGCAAATAAATGGCAGTTATATCTATCAATATGTATGGTCTTGGATCATCAATAATGATTTTTCTTTAGAATTCGGTTACTTGATCGACCCGCTTACTTCTATTATGTCAATATTGATTACTACTATTGGAATTATGGTTCTTATTTATAGTGATAATTATATGTCTTATGATCAAGGATATTTGAGATTTTTTGCTTATATGAGTTTTTTCAGTACTTCTATGTTAGGATTAGTTACTAGTTCTAATTTGATACAAATTTATATTTTTTGGGAATTGGTAGGAATGTGTTCATATCTATTAATAGGGTTTTGGTTCACACGGCCTGTTGCTGCAAATGCTTGCCAAAAGGCATTTGTAACTAATCGTGTTGGGGATTTTGGTTTATTATTAGGAATTTTAGGTTTTTATTGGATAACAGGGAGTTTCGAATTTCGAGATTTATTCAAAATATTCAATAACTTGATTTCTAATAATCATAATGAAGTCAATTTTTTATTTGTTACTTCCTGTGGCGTTCTATTATTTGCCGGTGCAGTTGCTAAATCTGCACAATTTCCCCTTCATGTATGGTTACCGGATGCCATGGAGGGACCTACTCCTATTTCGGCTCTTATACATGCTGCTACTATGGTAGCTGCGGGTATTTTTCTTGTAGCTCGGCTTATTCCTCTTTTCATAGTCATCCCTCATATAATGAATTTAATCTCTTTGGTAGGAGTAATAACAATATTATTTGGAGCAACTTTTGCCCTTGCTCAAAAAGACATTAAGAGAGGTTTAGCCTATTCCACAATGTCTCAATTGGGTTATATGATGTTAGCTCTAGGTATGGGGTCTTATCGAAGTGCTTTATTTCATTTGATTACTCATGCTTATTCGAAAGCATTATTATTTTTAGGATCTGGATCCGTTATTCATTCAATGGAAACTCTTGTTGGATATTCTCCAAATAAAAGTCAGAATATGGTTTTTATGGGGGGTTTAACAAAGCACGTCCCAATTACCAAAACCGCTTTTTTATTAGGTACACTTTCTCTTTGTGGTATTCCGCCTCTTGCTTGTTTTTGGTCCAAAGATGAAATTCTTAATGATACTTGGTTGTATTTACCCATTTTCGCAATAATAGCTTGGTTTACAGCGGGATTAACCGCATTTTATATGTTTCGAATCTATTTACTTACTTTTGAAGGACATTTAAACGTTCATTTTCAAAATTATAGTGGCAAAAAGAATACCCCCTTATATTCAATATCTCTATGGGGTAAAGAAGATTCAAAAAAAATTAACAAAAATTTTAGTTTATTAACGTTATTAACAATGAAAAATCTTGATATTTTTTCTTTTTTTTCAAAAAAAACGTATCGAATTGATCAGAATGCAAGAAACATTACACAACCTTTTATTACTATTACCAGTTTTGTAAATAAGAAGTTTTTTTCGTATCCTTATGAATCGGATAATACTATGTTATTTCCTATACTTGTATTGGTTCTATTTACGTTGTTCGTTGGATCCCTAGGAATTCCTTTCAATCACGAAGGAGTGTATTTGGATATATTATCAAAATGGTTAACTCCGTCTATAAACCTTTTACATCAAAATTTGAATAATTCTATAGATTGGTATGAATTTTTGAAAGATGCTCTTTTTTCAGTTAGTATAGCTATTTTTGGAATATTTATAGCCTTCTTTTTATATAAACCTGTTTATTCATCTTTACAAAATTGGGACTTAATTAACTCTTTTGTTAAAACAGGCCCTAAAAGAATTCTTTTGGACAAAATAATAAATGGTATATATGATTGGTCATATAATCGTGGTTACATAGATGCTTTTTATGCAAGATTCCTTATTGGGGGAATAAGAGGATTGGCCAAGTTAACTTCTTTTTTTGATAGACGAGTAATAGATGGAATTACTAATGGAGTTGGTGTTTTTAGTTTCTTTGTAGGTGAAGGTATCAAATCTATAGGTGGTGGGCGTATCTCTTCTTATCTTTTCTTGTATTTCTTTTTTGTAGCAATTCTTTTATTAATTTTGTAGCAATTAGCAATTCTTGATTATTACACGATCCCTTTTTCTTGAACGTATATGATACTCGAATGGTAGGCCTTCATGAGCTGCGCCCGACAGGAATTCCAATTCGGTAATAAGTTTGTATGACCATCTAGGGACTTTTTTACTGATTTCTTTTATTACAAATTTTTGTTTTGTTTTTTGACCATTAGGGCTAGTTAGAATTGTATTCAATAAAAATTTGTAAAATTTGGCTCTTTTTTCTGAACCAATCCTTCCTTGTTCTTTTTCTGAAAATAAAGAGAGGCCCTTCCAATTTAAACTCGATCCCGATTCTCTATCAAATTTACTGATTAAAGTAAATAAATGACGATTTTCCGTTGAAAAGGTTTTTTTATCAAATCGGTCTATTTTCTGTTCAAACTCTTGGTAATCAGTATCAGGAAGAAGGAGACTATGAATCTTATTAATTTCCATTGTCTCTATGAAATTTTCTAACGAAATTTTATTTATGATTGAAGGTGAAATTTTTTTTTTGATTGTTCCCCGATATAACCCATTCAAAATGGGATCATACATTTTAGGCAAGTAATATTTTCTAGTCTTATCATTACACAATCTAGTACTTTTTTCGAGTATATCTAGAGAAAAAAATCCCGTATCTAGAGCCTCAATTCTATTTAAAAACTCGTTGTTTAAGTTGTTATTTTTGTGTTGGTTAGTATAAACCCAATGATTGTACAGTTCATCCGAAGAGAGTTTTTCTAGTGTGGGCAGGGACATCCTTCTTTGTATCATTTCTCCAAAAGTTGACAAGCTAGGCGGATACGTAAAAGAGATTCTTTCTTTTCCATCACTTCGGCATGTATAAAAAAAATATTGTGACATTTCTTTTCTTGCAGTCCTTTCAAATCTATTATTTTTTATGTATCGTAATGGGCGATTCCATCGTTTATAATCGAAAAGAAAGGTCAGAAGAGGTTTTTCAAACCAGAAGAGGCCTTTATAAACTGGGCTATTGTTATAGCGTGTCTCTGTAAAGTGGAATTCATCCTTTGTTTTTTCCTTTCCATTCACTCGGATCTCTTCCGTTTCATCGATTTT